GTCCATGTAGCTTACAACAAAGCATGACACTGAAGATGTCAAGATGGCTGCCACAAACACCCATGGACAAAAGACTTAGTCCCAACCTTACTGTTGGTTTTTGCTAGGTATATACATGCGAGTATCCGCATTCCAGTGTAGATGCCCTATGTACCCTTATAAACAAGTCGATAGGAGCGGGTATCAGGCTCACCACTTAACCGTAGCCCAAGACGCCTTGCACTTGCCACACCCACACGGGTTCTCAGCAGTAATTAATATTAAGCAATGAGTGTAAACTTGACTTAGCCATAGCAATCCTAAGGGTCGGTAAATCCTGTGCCAGCCACCGCGGTCATACAGGAGACCCAAATCAACCTTACTTGACGGCGTAAAGGGTGGTAATATGTTATCAAAGTAACTAAGATTAAAATGCAGCTGAGCCGTAACAAGCCCAAGATGCCCATAAGGCCAACTACCAAAGAAGATCTTAGACTAACGATTAATTAAAATCCACGAAAGCCAGGGCCCAAACTGGGATTAGATACCCCACTATGCCTGGCCCTAAATCTTGATACTCTAACCCTACTCGAGTATCCGCCCGAGAACTACGAGCACAAACGCTTAAAACTCTAAGGACTTGGCGGTGCCCCAAACCCACCTAGAGGAGCCTGTTCTATAATCGATGATCCACGATATACCTAACCATTCCTTGCCAAATCAGCCTATATACCGCCGTCGCCAGCCCACCCCTCCTGAGGGTCCAACAGTGGGCGCAATAGTCCCACCCCACTAGCAAGACAGGTCAAGGTATAGCCTATGGAATGGAAGCAATGGGCTACATTTTCTATATTAGAACATACGGCAAAGGAGCATGAAACAGCTCCCGGAAGGCGGATTTAGCAGTAAAGTGGGATAATCAAGCCCTCTTTAAGCCGGCTCTGGGGCACGTACATACCGCCCGTCGCCCTCCTCACAAGCGACCAATACCCCAATACACTAATAAGCCACTCAGCCAAAGAGGAGGTAAGTCGTAACAAGGTAAGTGTACCGGAAGGTGCACTTAGATTACCAAGACGTAGCTTCAATAAAAGCATTCAGCTTACACCTGAAAGATGTCTGTTAATACCAGATCGTCTTGATGCCAAATTCTAGCCCAATTGCATTGACCTGGAATAACAAAGCTACTAACCACACACCAAACTAAAGCATTTACTAGTCTTAGTATAGGCGATAGAAAAGACACCCATTGGAGCGATAGAGATTACGTACCGTAAGGGAAAGATGAAATAATAATGAATAAGATAAGCTATAAACAGCAAAGATCAACCCTTGTACCTTTCGCATCATGGTCTAGCAAGAAAAACCAAGCAAAATGAGTTTAAGTTTGCCACCCCGAAACCCAAGCGAGCTACTTGTGAGCAGCTATTATTGAGCGAACCCGTCTCTGTTGCAAAAGAGTGGGATGACTTGCTAGTAGAGGTGAAAAGCCAATCGAGCTGGGTGATAGCTGGTTGCCTGTGAAACGAATCTTAGTTCACTCTTAATTCTTCTCCAAGGAAAACTCACAAACCCTAATGAAGCGAATTAAGGGCAATTTAAAGGGGGTACAGCCCCTTTAAAAAAGAATACAATCTCTACGAGCGGATAAATAACAAACTGACTAAAGCTTGTGGGCCCTCAAGCAGCCATCAACAAAGAGTGCGTTAAAGCTCTTCACCTAAAAAATATATAAACCTTATGACTCCCTCATCACTAACAGGCCAACCTATATGTAAATAGGAGAATTAATGCTAGAATGAGTAACCAGGGTTCCTCCCTCTACGACGCAAGCTTACATCCATACATTATTAACAAATCACCAAGATATGACTAATCAAACAAGCAGAATATCAGGTACATTGTTAACCCGACAGAGGAGCGTCTATTAAGAAAGATTAAAACCTGTAAAAGGAACTAAGCAAACACGTCAAGGCCCGACTGTTTACCAAAAACATAGCCTTCAGCAAACAACAAACAAGTATTGAAGGTGATGCCTGCCCAGTGACTTAGTGTTTAACGGCCGCGGTATTCTAACCGTGCAAAGGTAGCGCAATCAATCGTCTCGTAAATTGAGGCCTGTATGAATGGCTAAACGAGGTCTTAACTGTCTCTTACAGGCAATCGGTGAAATTGATCTCCCTGTGCAAAAGCAGGGATAACCACATAAGACGAGAAGACCCTGTGGAACTTCAAAATCAGCAACCACTCCACAACAAATCCACACCCACTGGGTTCACGCATTCATAAGCTGCTGGTATGCATTTTTCGGTTGGGGCGACCTTGGAGAAAAACGAATCCTCCAAAAATTGGACCACACCTCCAGACTAAGAGCGACATCTCAAAGTGCTAATAGTACCCAGACCCAATATAATTGATCAATGGACCAAGCTACCCCAGGGATAACAGCGCAATCTCCTCCGAGAGTCCGTATCGACGGGGAGGTTTACGACCTCGATGTTGGATCAGGACATCCTAGTGGTGCAGCAGCTACTAAGGGTTCGTTTGTTCAACGATTAAAGTCCTACGTGATCTGAGTTCAGACCGGAGCAATCCAGGTCGGTTTCTATCTATGATGAACTCTTCCCAGTACGAAAGGATAGGAAAAGTGAGGCCAATACTACAGGCAAGCCTTCGCCTTAAGTAATGAAGACAACTAAATTACAAAAGGCTATCACACCACCCACGTCCTAGAAAAGGACCAGCTAGCGTGGCAGAGCTCGGAAAATGCAAAAGGCTTAAGTCCTTTAACTCAGAGGTTCAAATCCTCTCCCTAGCTTTACTACTCAATGACCAACTATCCAACCCTAATTAACCTTATTATAGCCCTCTCCTACGCCATCCCAATTCTAATCGCTGTAGCCTTCCTAACACTAGTAGAACGAAAAATTCTAAGCTACATGCAAGGTCGAAAAGGTCCCAATGTCGTAGGCCCATTCGGGCTACTACAACCCTTAGCAGATGGGATTAAACTATTTATCAAAGAGCCAATTCGTCCATCCACATCTTCTCCAATCCTATTTGTCATTACCCCCATACTAGCCCTTCTCCTAGCCATCTCTATCTGAACCCCACTTCCTATCCCATTTCCCCTAGCAGACCTCAACCTAGGATTGCTATTTCTCCTAGCTATATCAAGCTTAGCAGTATATTCAATCCTATGATCTGGTTGGGCCTCAAATTCAAAATACGCACTAATCGGGGCGTTACGTGCAGTAGCCCAAACCATTTCATATGAAGTCACCCTAGCAATTATCCTACTATCTATTATCCTTCTTAGCGGCAGCTATACCATAAGCACTCTAGCAGTCGCTCAAGAGCCCCTCTACCTGATCTTTTCCTGCTGACCTCTTGCTATAATGTGGTATGTGTCTACACTAGCTGAGACAAATCGTGCTCCGTTCGACCTCACAGAGGGAGAATCGGAACTGGTCTCAGGATTTAATGTAGAGTATGCAGCAGGGCCATTTGCCTTATTCTTTCTGGCAGAATATGCTAACATCATACTTATGAATACACTGACTGCCATTCTATTTTTCAACCCAAGCCTATTCCACCCTCCCCAAGAACTATTTCCTGTAATTCTAGCCACAAAAGTACTACTACTATCTGCGGGCTTCTTATGAATTCGCGCCTCCTACCCACGATTCCGATACGACCAGCTCATGCACCTCCTATGAAAAAACTTTCTACCGCTCACACTTGCCCTATGCCTATGACACACCAGCATACCAATCTGCTATGCAGGCCTGCCCCCATATATGAGAAGACACCAGGAAATGTGCCTGAATTCACCAAAGGGTCACTTTGATAAAGTGAACATGGAGGTACACCAATCCTCTCATTTCCTAGATGTTAGAAAAACAGGAATCGAACCTGCACGAAAGGGATCAAAACCCTTCATACTTCCATTATATTACTTTCTAGCAGGGTCAGCTAAATAAGCTATCGGGCCCATACCCCGAAAATGATGGTTTAACTCCTTCCCCTGTTAATGAACCCCCAAGCAAAATTAATCTTTGCTATCAGCCTACTTCTAGGAACAACCATCACCATTTCAAGCAACCACTGAGTTATGGCCTGGGCCGGCCTTGAAATTAACACATTAGCTGTTTTGCCCCTAATTTCAAAATCCCACCATCCCCGAGCCATTGAAGCTGCGACTAAATACTTCCTAGTCCAAGCAGCCGCCTCTACCCTGGTGCTGTTCTCTAGCATAACCAATGCATGACAAACTGGACAATGAGACATCACCCAGCTAACCAACCCCATGTCCTCTCTAATCCTAACCGCAGCTATTTCCATAAAACTAGGACTAGTACCATTCCACTTCTGATTCCCAGAAGTACTCCAAGGTTCTTCCCTTATCACCGGCCTCCTCCTATCAACAGCCATAAAATTTCCACCAATTACCCTACTCTATATAACCTCTCAAGCACTAAACCCCACACTACTGACTACCATGGCCATTCTCTCTGTCGCCCTGGGAGGATGAATGGGACTAAACCAGACTCAAATCCGAAAAATCATGGCTTTCTCCTCCATCTCCCACCTAGGCTGAATGGCCATCATCATCATCTACAACCCTAAACTTACCCTGCTTAACTTCTACCTATATACTATAATAACCGCGGCCGTGTTCCTAACACTAAACTCAATAAAAGTACTGAAACTATCCACGCTCATGACCGCATGAACAAAATCACCTTCCCTCAGTGCTATCCTCATACTGACGCTAATATCCCTAGCTGGCCTCCCCCCAATAACAGGTTTCCTCCCAAAATGACTCATTATCCAAGAATTAACTAAACAAGACATAGCCACAGCAGCAGTAATTATCTCACTTCTATCACTACTAGGACTATTCTTCTACATTCGACTCGCATACTGCGCAACAATCACTCTTCCCCCCCACACAACCAACCACATAAAACAGTGGCACGTCAACAAACCAGTAAACACCATAATCGCTATTCTAACTACCTTATCCATTATGCTCCTGCCAATTTCACCGATAATCCTCACTATTACCTAAGAAACTTAGGATTACTTAAACCGAAGGCCTTCAAAGCCTTAAACAAGAGTTAAACCCTCTTAGTTTCTGTTAAAATCCGCAGGACATTACCCTGCATCCCCTGAATGCAACTCAGATGCTTTAATTAAGCTAGGACTTTAAGCTACCTAGGTAGATGGGCTTCGATCCCACAACACTATAGTTAACAGCTATATGCCCAAACCAACAGGCCTCTACCTACCAGACCCCGGCACACAACTAATGTACATCAACGAGCTTGCAACTCGCCATGAATTTCACTACAGAGTCGATAAGAAGAGGAATCAAACCTCTGTAAAAAGGACTACAGCCTAACGCTTAAACACTCAGCCATCTTACCTGTGACTTTCATTAACCGATGACTATTCTCAACCAACCACAAAGACATTGGTACCCTATACCTAATCTTCGGCGCATGAGCCGGAATAGTTGGTACCGCACTAAGCCTCCTTATTCGAGCAGAACTAGGTCAACCCGGTGCCCTACTGGGGGACGACCAAATCTACAATGTAGTCGTCACGGCCCATGCTTTCGTGATGATCTTCTTTATAGTAATACCTATCATAATTGGAGGATTCGGAAACTGACTAGTTCCTCTAATAATTGGTGCCCCAGATATAGCATTCCCACGAATAAATAACATAAGCTTCTGACTGCTACCCCCATCATTCCTACTCCTACTAGCTTCCTCAACAGTAGAAGCAGGAGTAGGTACAGGATGAACTGTATACCCACCACTAGCTGGCAACATAGCCCACGCTGGAGCCTCAGTTGACCTAGCAATTTTCTCCCTACATCTAGCAGGTATTTCTTCCATCCTTGGAGCAATCAACTTTATCACAACAGCAATCAACATAAAACCACCTGCTCTATCACAATACCAAACTCCACTGTTCGTCTGATCCGTATTAATCACTGCAGTACTTCTACTCCTATCCCTACCCGTTCTTGCTGCCGGGATCACTATACTCCTCACAGATCGTAACCTAAACACCACATTCTTCGATCCAGCAGGAGGAGGTGACCCAGTTCTTTACCAACACCTATTCTGATTCTTCGGACACCCAGAAGTATACATCCTGATTCTACCAGGATTTGGAATCATTTCCCATGTCGTAGCTTACTACGCAGGAAAAAAAGAACCATTCGGATACATAGGAATAGTATGAGCCATGCTATCCATCGGATTCCTAGGGTTCATCGTTTGAGCTCACCACATGTTTACAGTAGGAATGGACGTAGACACCCGAGCATACTTTACATCCGCCACTATGATTATCGCCATTCCAACAGGCATCAAAGTTTTCAGCTGACTCGCTACACTACATGGAGGAACAATCAAATGAGACCCTCCAATACTATGAGCCCTAGGCTTTATCTTCTTATTCACTATCGGAGGACTAACAGGAATCGTTCTTGCAAACTCCTCACTAGACATTGCCCTACACGATACATACTACGTTGTAGCCCACTTCCACTATGTATTGTCAATAGGAGCAGTATTTGCAATCATAGCCGGATTCACCCACTGATTCCCACTATTCACAGGATACACCCTACAATCCACATGAGCTAAAGCCCAATTCGGAGTAATATTCGTAGGAGTAAATCTGACTTTCTTCCCACAACACTTCCTAGGCTTAGCCGGAATACCACGACGATATTCAGACTACCCGGACGCCTACACACTGTGAAATACTATTTCCTCAGTAGGATCCCTAATTTCAATAACAGCTGTAATCATACTAATGTTTATAATCTGAGAAGCTTTCGCATCCAAACGTAAAGCCTGCCAACCAGAACTAGTCAGCACAAACATCGAGTGAATCCACGGCTGCCCACCTCCATACCATACCTTTGAAGAACCAGCCTTTGTTCAAATTCAAGAAAGGAAGGAGTCGAACCCCCATATGTTGGTTTCAAGCCAACCGCATATGTACCACTTATGCTTCTTTCTCATCCAGAGATGTTAGTAAAACAATTACATAGCCTTGTCAAGACTAAATTACAGGTGAAAACCCAGTACATCTCAACACCTAAACATGGCCAACCACTCACAACTCGGCTTCCAAGACGCTTCATCCCCTATTATAGAAGAACTAGTAGAATTTCACGACCACGCTCTAATAACCGCCCTAGCTATCTGCAGCCTAGTACTTTACCTACTAACCCTCATACTTACCGAAAAACTATCGTCAAACACAGTCGACGCACAAGAAATCGAACTTGTATGAACAATCCTGCCCGCGGTTGTCCTAATCATACTCGCCCTCCCATCCCTACAGATCCTATACATGATGGATGAAATCAATGAACCAGACCTAACCCTAAAAGCCATCGGACACCAGTGATACTGATCCTACGAGTACACAGACTTTAAAGACCTGACATTCGACTCCTACATGATCCCAACCGCAGACCTGCCACTAGGACATTTCCGACTACTAGAAGTAGACCACCGTGTAGTAGTCCCAATAGAATCACCAGTTCGAGTTATCGTTACCGCTGACGACGTCCTACACTCATGAGCCGTCCCAAGCTTAGGTGTTAAAACCGACGCAATTCCAGGACGACTGAACCAAACCTCATTCACTGCTACTCGACCCGGAATTTTCTACGGACAATGCTCAGAAATCTGCGGAGCTAACCACAGTTTTATGCCAATCGTAGTAGAATCTGCCCCACTCACTGACTTCGAGAGCTGATCCTCCCTAATTTCATCCTAACCATTAAGAAGCTATGAAACAGCGCTAGCCTTTTAAGCTGGAGAAAGAGGGACATATACCCTCCTTAATGACATGCCTCAGTTAAACCCAAACCCATGATTTTTTATCATGATAATTTCATGACTAACCTACTCCATGATCATCCAACCCAAACTACTAGCTTTTGTCTCCACAAACCCACCATCCAACAAACCACTACCAACTACAGCCACCACCCCCTGAACCTGACCATGAACCTAAGCTTCTTTGACCAATTTTCAAGCCCATCACTGATAGGAATTCCACTAGTCATAATCTCAATGATATTCCCAGCTTTGCTGCTACCCTCCCCAGACAATCGATGAATCACAAACCGACTCTCAACACTACAACTATGATTTGTTAACCTAACTACCAAACAACTAATAATACCCCTAAATAAAAAAGGACACAAATGAGCTCTAATCCTAACATCACTAATAATCTTTCTACTGCTAATCAACCTCTTAGGTCTACTACCATACACATTCACCCCAACAACCCAACTGTCAATAAACCTAGCACTAGCCTTCCCCCTATGACTTGCCACCCTCCTCGTTGGTTTACGAAACCAGCCATCAGCCTCTCTAGGCCATCTACTACCAGAAGGTACTCCAACTCCACTAATCCCAGCCCTAATCCTAATCGAAACAACCAGCCTACTAATTCGTCCTCTAGCCCTAGGAGTACGCCTAACAGCCAACCTAACAGCAGGCCACCTACTAATTCAACTGATCTCAACCGCCACAACCACCCTGCTATCAACAATGCCAATCGTGTCTCTACTAACATTACTAGTTCTATTCCTATTAACCATTTTAGAAGTAGCAGTAGCCATAATCCAAGCATACGTGTTCGTCCTACTACTAAGCCTATACCTACAAGAAAACATTTAAACCACTCAATGGCTCACCAAGCACACTCTTACCACATAGTTGATCCAAGCCCATGACCTATTTTTGGAGCAGCCGCCGCCCTCCTCACCACATCTGGCCTAACCATATGATTCCACTACAACACTCCATACCTCCTAATTATAGGACTGATCTCTACTGCCCTAGTAATACTCCAATGATGACGTGACATTGTGCGGGAAAGCACATTCCAAGGACACCACACACCCACAGTACAAAAAGGCCTACGATACGGAATAGTCCTATTCATCACATCAGAAGCATTTTTCTTCCTAGGATTCTTTTGAGCATTCTTCCATTCCAGCCTAGCCCCAACTCCAGAACTAGGAGGACAATGACCCCCAGTTGGAATCACCCCACTAAACCCAATAGATGTTCCCCTACTAAACACTGCCATCCTCCTAGCTTCAGGAGTTACAGTCACATGAGCCCACCATAGCATTATAGAAGCTAACCGAAAACAAGCAATCCAAGCCCTCGCTCTAACAGTTCTCCTAGGGTTCTATTTCACTGCTTTACAAGCTATAGAATACTACGAAGCTCCTTTTTCCATCGCTGATGGAGTGTACGGCTCTACGTTCTTCGTTGCAACCGGATTCCATGGGCTCCACGTAATTATCGGCTCCACATTCCTCTTAGTATGCCTATTACGACTAATTAAATATCACTTCACACCAAAACACCACTTTGGCTTCGAAGCGGCAGCCTGATACTGACACTTCGTAGATGTCGTATGACTCTTCCTCTACATGACAATCTACTGATGAGGATCATACTCTTCTAGTATACTAATTACAATTGACTTCCAATCTTTAAAATCTGGTTTAAACCCAGAGAAGAGTAATGAACATAATCCTATTCATAATAATTCTATCTCTAATCTTAAGCATCGCACTGACTGCACTGAATTTCTGACTAGCCCAAACAAACCCAGATTCAGAGAAACTATCCCCATATGAATGTGGATTCGACCCGCTGGGGTCCGCCCGGCTGCCATTTTCAATTCGATTCTTCCTAGTAGCGATCCTATTCCTACTATTTGACCTAGAAATCGCCCTACTACTGCCACTACCATGGGCTATTCAACTACAAACCCCTACCACCACACTAATATGAACCTCCACCCTCATTATTCTACTCACCCTGGGCCTGATCTATGAATGAATTCAAGGAGGACTAGAATGAGCAGAATAATAGAAAGTTAGTCTAAGCAAGACAGTTGATTTCGACTCAACAGATTATAGCTAACACCCTATAACTTTCTTAATGTCTGCCCTACATTTAAGCTTTTATTCCGCTTTCACCATAAGCAGTCTAGGCCTAGCCTTCCACCGAACCCACCTAATCTCTGCCCTACTATGCCTAGAAAGTATAATACTATCTATGTATGTCGCCCTATCCATATGACCAATCCAAACTCAGATACCATCCTCCACACTACTACCCATCCTCATGCTAGCATTCTCTGCCTGCGAAGCAGGCACCGGGTTAGCACTACTAGTTGCTTCTACCCGAACACACGGTTCTGACCACCTACATAACTTTAACCTACTACAATGCTAAAAATTATTATCCCAACTATTATACTCCTACCACTGACTTTCCTCTCCCCATGCAAGCACTTATGGACTAACACCACAGCACATAGCCTGCTAATTGCCACTATCAGCCTTCAATGACTCACACCAACATATTATCCAAGTAAAGGCCTAACATTCTGAACCTCAGTCGATCAAATCTCCTCACCACTATTAGTCCTATCGTGCTGACTCCTCCCACTCATAATTATAGCAAGCCAAAATCATTTAGAACAGGAACCTACTATCCGTAAACGAATCTTTATTACAACCATAATCCTAGCCCAACCATTTATCCTACTAGCCTTCTCAGCCTCAGAACTGATACTATTCTACATTGCATTTGAAGCCACTTTAATCCCAACCCTAATCCTAATTACCCGATGAGGAAACCAGCCTGAACGACTAAGCGCAGGAATTTACTTATTATTCTACACACTCGCCAGCTCACTACCACTGCTAATTGCCATCCTACACTTACACAACCAAATCGGAACACTATACTTCCCAATACTGAAACTCTCACACTCAACAGTAACCCACTCATGAACAGGCTTACTATCAAGCCTAGCCCTAATACTAGCCTTCATAGTAAAAGCTCCACTATACGGACTTCACCTATGACTCCCCAAAGCCCATGTAGAAGCCCCAATTGCCGGATCGATATTACTAGCTGCCCTGCTCCTAAAACTAGGAGGTTATGGCATCATACGTATCACCATCCTAGTAAACCCATCCTCAAACAATCTACATTACCCATTCATCACTCTGGCACTATGAGGAGCATTGATAACAAGCGCTATCTGCCTACGACAAATTGACCTCAAATCATTAATCGCTTATTCATCTGTAAGCCACATAGGACTAGTTGTTGCCGCAACAATAATCCAAACCCAATGAGCATTCTCAGGAGCAATAATTCTAATAATCTCCCATGGATTAACATCCTCAATACTATTCTGCCTAGCCAACACAAATTACGAACGAACCCACAGCCGAATCCTACTACTCACTCGAGGTCTACAGCCACTCCTCCCACTAATAGCCACTTGATGACTTCTAGCCAACCTGACAAACATAGCGCTACCACCAACAACCAACCTCATAGCAGAACTAACCATTGTGATTGCCCTATTCAACTGATCTGCACTTACAATTATCCTCACAGGGACTGCTATTCTTCTAACCGCCTCTTACACCTTATACATACTGATAATAACACAACGAGGAATACTGCCCTCCCACATCACCTCAATTCAAAACTCCTCTACACGAGAACATCTCCTCATGGCTCTACATATGATCCCCATGATACTGCTCATCCTAAAACCTGAGCTAATCTCAGGAGTTCCAATATGCAAGTATAGTTTCAACCAAAACATTAGACTGTGATCCTAAAGATAGAAGTTAGACCCTTCTTACTTGCCGAGGGGAGGTATAACCAACAAGAACTGCTAATTCTTGCATCTGAGTATAAAACCTCAGCCCCCTTACTTTCAAAGGATAATAGTAATCCAATGGTCTTAGGAGCCACCCATCTTGGTGCAAATCCAAGTGAAAGTAATGGATCAATCACTAATCCTAAACACGTTCATACTACTGACCCTAGCAACCCTATCCACCCCTATTATCTTTCCACTCCTATCAGATGGCCTTAAAAACACCCCAGCCATCATCACAAGCACTGTCAAAACTTCCTTCCTAATCAGCCTAATCCCAATAACCATTTATGTGTATTCAGGAACAGAAAGCCTTACCTCCTTCTGAGAATGAAAATTCATCATAAACTTTAAAATCCCTATCAGCCTAAAAATAGACTTCTACTCACTAACTTTCTTTCCAATCGCCCTATTTGTGTCATGATCAATTCTACAATTTGCTACCTGATACATATCCTCAGACCCATACATTACAAAATTCTTCACATATCTCCTACTATTCCTAATTGCAATACTAATCCTAATCATCTCCAACAACATATTCCTGCTGTTCATCGGATGAGAAGGAGTAGGAATCATATCATTTCTATTAATTAGCTGATGACATGGCCGAGCAGAAGCTAATACCGCAGCCCTACAAGCCGTACTATACAACCGAGTGGGAGATGTAGGACTTATCCTATGCATAGCTTGATTAGCCTCCACTATAAACACATGAGAAATCCAACAAATCTCCTCCCCCGACCAAGCCCCAACACTACCAATCCTGGGCCTAATCCTAGCTGCAACAGGCAAATCCGCTCAATTTGGCCTCCATCCATGACTACCAGCAGCCATAGAAGGCCCCACCCCAGTATCCGCCCTACTCCACTCCAGCACTATAGTGGTAGCCGGAATTTTCCTACTGATCCGAACACACCCGCTATTCAACAACAACCCAACTGCCTTAACCCTATGCCTATGCCTAGGAGCCCTATCCACACTATTCGCAGCTACATGCGCCCTCACTCAAAACGACATTAAAAAAATCATCGCCTTCTCTACATCCAGCCAACTAGGCCTAATGATAGTTACAATTGGACTAAACCTCCCTCAACTAGCCTTTCTACACATCTCAACCCACGCATTTTTCAAAGCTATACTATTCCTGTGCTCAGGTTCTATCATCCACAGCCTCAACGGTGAGCAGGACATCCGAAAAATGGGAGGACTACAAAAAATATTACCAACAACCACTTCATGCTTAACTATCGGAAACCTAGCCCTCATAGGAACCCCATTCCTAGCAGGATTTTACTCAAAAGACCAAATCATTGAAAGCCTTAACACCTCCTACCTAAACACTTGAGCCCTACTACTAACCCTTCTAGCCACATCATTCACCGCAGTCTACACTCTCCGAATAACCCTGCTAGTCCAAACGGGCTTTGTTCGCATCCCTCCGCTCACTCCCATAAACGAAAACAACCCAGCAGTGCTCTCTCCAATTACTCGCCTTGCCCTAGGAAGCATTACAGCTGGATTCCTAATTACTTCCTACATTCTACCAACACAAACCCCACCAATAACAATACCACTCTACATCAAAATCACAGCCATCGTAGTCACAATTCTAGGAATCATTCTAGCCCTAGAACTGTCAAACATAACTCAAGCCCTAATCTATCCAAAACAGAGCACTCTCTCAAATTTCTCAACATCCTTAGGCTACTTCAACCCCCTAATTCACCGCCTAAGCACAACAAAACTATTAAGCGGAGGCCAAAACGTTGCATCCCACCTAATTGACCTTTCCTGATACAAACTACTAGGCCCAGAAGGACTGGCCAACCTACAAGTAATAGCATCAAAAACCGCCACTACCATACACACCGGCTCAATCAAAGCCTACCTAGGATCATTCGCCCTATCAATCTTCATTATCCTCTTATCAACATACAGAACTAACTTAATGGCCCTCAACCTACGTAAAAACCACCCTCTACTAAAAATCATCAACGACTCCCTAATTGACCTTCCTACTCCATCAAATATTTCTGCTTGATGAAATTTCGGATCCCTTTTAGGCGTATGCCTAATCACACAAATTGTCACAGGCCTACTACTAGCTATACACTACACAGCAGATACCAACCTGGCCTTTGCTTCAGTAGCCCATATTTGCCGAGATGTACAATTCGGATGATTAATCCGAAACCTACATGCAAACGGAGCCTCATTCTTTTTCATCTGCATCTATCTACACATTGGCCGAGGATTTTACTACGGCTCATACCTAAACAAAGAAACCTGAAACATTGGAGTCATCCTACTCCTAGCTCTAATAGCAACAGCCTTTGTAGGATACGTCCTACCATGAGGCCAAATATCTTTCTGAGGAGCTACAGTAATTACTAACCTATTCTCAGCAATCCCATACATCGGACAGACACTAGTAGAATGAGCGTGAGGAGGATTTTCAGTAGATAACCCAACACTCACCCGATTCTTTGCCCTGCACTTCCTACTACCATTCGTAATCGCAGGATTAACACTAGTCCACCTAACCTTCCTGCACGAAACAGGCTCAAACAACCCACTCGGAATCCCATCAGACTGCGACAAAATCCCATTTCACCCATACTACTCTATCAAGGATATCCTTGGATTTGCACTGATACTAATCCCATTAATTGCTCTAGCACTATTTTCCCCAAACCTCCTAGGAGACCCAGAAAATTTCACGCCCGCCAACCCCTTAGCCACACCTCCCCATATCAAACCAGAATGATACTTCCTATTCGCATACGCTATTCTTCGATCCATTCCTAACAAACTAGGAGGAGTCCTAGCCCTAGCTGCTTCAGTACTAGTCCTATTCCTTGCCCCCCTATTACACAAATCAAAACAACGATCAATAACCTTCCGACCCCTATCACAAATCCTATTCTGGACCCTAGTTGCCGACTTACTTATCCTAACATGAGTAGGCAGCCAACCAGTAGAACACCCATTCATTATTATTGGACAATTAGCCTCACTAGCCTACTTCACCATCATTCTAGTCCTATTCCCCATCGCAAACGTACTAGAAAACAAACTACTCAAACTCTAACCAAGCTACCAAAACTCTAATAGTTTATGAAAACATTGGTCTTGTAAACCAAAGATTGAAGATTACACCCCTTCTTAGAGTTTTAGCATACATCAGAAAGAAAGGAATCAAACCTCCATCACCAGCTCCCAAAGCTGGCATTTTCAACTAAACTACTTTCTGACCTACCAATTAAACCGCCCGAATGGCCCCCCGAGATAACCCCCGCACAAGCTCTAAAACTACAAATAAAGTCAATAACAGACCTCACCCTGCAATTAAAAACAGCCCCGCCCCCCACGAGTAAAACATAGCCACACCGCTAAAGTCTGATCGAACAGATGCTAAGCCTGCATTGTTCACAGTTTCTACACCTGCAGACAGTTCAAAAAATCCGCCCACTACAATCCCCACAACGACAACCAACCCCATACCTAAACCATACCCAACAACTCGTCAATCAGCCCAAGATTCAGGATAAGGATCGGCCGCTAACGCCACCGAATAAACAAATACCACCAACATTCCACCTAAATAAACCATTACAAGCACCAGAGACACAAAAGAAACACCCATGCTCACCAATCACCCACAACCCGCAATAGAAGCCACAACCAAACCTACCACCCCATAATAAGGAGAAGGATTGGATGCAACTGCTAACCCCCCTAAAGCGAAGCATAAGCCCATGAATAAAACGAAATCTATCATAAGTTCCTACTTGGCTCATACCCAAGAACTGTGGCCTGAAAAACCACCGTTATAAAAATTTAACTACAGGAACTCCAGCTACCCCCCCCCCCCCCCCACATGTTTTTACATGACTTTTAGGGTATGTATTACTTTGCATACAATTATAGTCCACATCAGACATGATATTAATGCAGGATAATCCACATAACCAGTAATGGTACAACCAACTAAACATGAATGTTATAGCCCATAACAATCCACACCGGACAAGCAACCCCACAAGCACATTAAGACCCAAGTACAGCAAACCCAGGTGGTTCGTCCAAACACACAGCGCAAGCATGACCCAAGACTAACAGTGCAGCCTCGTGCATAACCCCTACTACAGGTAGACGAATAATGTCACAGTACACCAATGAATCCACAAATCCCATACGTTCTGCCCATCTCCTAGGCAAAGATCTTTACCTACCGATCTCAAGTGCTCCCAAGCCAGAGGACCTGGTTATCTATTAATCGTAATCCTCACGAGAACCGAGCTACTCAACGTACGTAATGTACTCGTTACCAGCTTCAGGACCATACTTTCCCCCTAAACCCTCGCCCAGCTTGCTCTTTTGAGCCTCTGGTTCCTATTTCAGGGCCATAACTTGCCTCAATCCTTCCTTATTGCTCTTCACAGATACAAGTGGTCGGTTGAATACTCCTCTTCTTAACCCGTGATCGCGGCATCCGACCTCTCCTACACTAGTTTTCTTTCTGGGGTCTCTTCAATAAGCCCTTCAAGTGCGTAGCAGGAGATATCTTCCTCTTGACGTGTACATCACATGACATCCGGGCGGCTGGATTGCACTCAGGAGTACCCAATGTAATGGTCTGACGGATAAGGTCGTCTCAAACCTGACACTGATGCACTTTGACCCCATTCATGGAGAATCCCCTAATCACCTATACGGTGGCCGACGGTGTAATGGTCGCCAGACATATTCTATCTTACTCCAACTTCTAGGAACTTATACCTAAACTACCATTTCCATTCATCTATTTTTATCGTTAATTTTTGTTTTGTAAATTTTAACAAAATAAACAACCAAATTAACCCAAAATTACCTACAAAATACAAACACACATCATCCATTCATCCACACCAGACCAATCCTCTACTTTTCACCCAATCACAAACTAAAAAACATTAACAACTTTATAACGATACAATTACCCATTAGACAAACATTCACACAACAAGCCCCTAAAATACCACAACTCAAAATCGAACATCCATTATCAAAACACCAATATAAAAGTCCCCTAAAAACAAACCCCATACAACCACATACCACTCCACCCCGCCCAAAAATCAAACACAAAATAAACAAACATAAAACAAAGCAAAAATACAAAGCATTTACACAGCACATAAAACCGACAAAGCCCTACCACTTCAC